TATATATATATATATATATATATATATATATATATATATAAATAAATAAATAAAAACATCTCCCTGGAGAAATAAAGGATTAGAAATCCTCAATTTGTTTTTAAGAAATATCCATTAAATTCAAATTTTAATATGCTTTACACTTTTTCTTATTTAGACTTATAAAATTTTATTCTATCAAAATAAATCCTTTCGGTAAAGTCTAATATTAAAAAAAACATTATAAAAAATAAAAAATATGACAAAAAAAACAAAAAAAAATCTTTTGTATTAAAAAAAAAATATTGATTTTTTAAAAAAATATTAATAACATATTTATAAGATCTTAAAGTATAGAAAAAAACAAAAAAAAATCTTATAATAACAAAAAAAATTATAATTTCTTTAGAATTTATAAATTCTATAATTCCTATAATGATTAATATTTTTCTAAAAAATATAGGAGAAAAAGGAGTCCCTAACAAATTAAAATAAACAAATATATTTTCATTTTTTTTAAAAATGAAATTTTTTATTTTTAAATTTTCAAACTTTAATATATAAAAAAAAATTATTAAAGAATATGAATATATAAAAAAGTAAAATAAAAAAATTTTTAATGAACAAAAAATAGATAATAAAAATCAACCATTATTATTTAAAGAAGAAAAAATAATGGTAGATTTAAAATTATTATATTTATCTAATATAAAACCGGAAACTAAAAACCTAAAAAAGGATATTATAAGTAATAGAAAAAAATTTTTTAAATTATAAAACATTATAAACAAGGGAATAATTTTTTGTCAAGTTATAAATAAAAATATAATATAAGAAATGTCAATAAAATATAATATTTTTAAATATCAAAAATGAAAAGGCCATACTCCTATTTTTATGGTTATAGAAAAATTAAAAATTAAGATTGACAAAAAATTATCTAAAATAAAAAAACTAATTAAAAAGAAAACAGAAGAAATAATTTGAACAATAAAATAGTTGAAAGAATTTTTAATTCTTATTTTTTTATTTTTATTATTTTTTGTTAATAAAGATAAAAAAAATATAGTATTAATTTCTATTAAAAATCATATTATAATAAAAGACGAAGAAGAAATACAAAATAATGAAGATAAAAATAAAAAAAATATAATTCTCTTTAAATCCATAATTTTGAAAAAATTATATTCTTTCTAAACTAAAAGAGTCATCATAAAATTATAATATAATTACTGTTAAAAAATAAAAAAATGTAAAAAATATTCCCATAGTAACATAAGGAGGTTCTACAGGATTTCTTCCAATTCAAGTTAATAAAAAAACGTTATTAACAAAAATTCAGAATATAAATTTTTTAAAGGGAAAAAATTTTTTATTAAAAGAATTTTTTTTAAAAATTAAAAAAATAAAAATTAAAATAGAAAAGACTATTAAAATTACTCCCCCAATTTTTGAAGGAACTGAACGAAGAATAGCATAAGCATATAAAAAATATCATTCTGGTTGAATATGAGTAGGGGTAACTATATATATTGCTTCATTATAATTTTCTACGTCACCTAATATATTAGGAAATACTCCTAAAATAATAAAAAAGAAAAATATCACAAAAAAAAAAGATAAGAAATCTTTAATAAAAAAAAAAGGAAAAAATTTTAATTTATCATAATCCGATGATAATCCTAAAGGGTTAGAAGATCCATGTTCATGAAGAAAAATTAAATGAAAAATAACAAATAATAAAATAATAAAAGGTAATAAAAAATGTAAAGATAAAAAACGATTTAAAGTAGATTGAGAAACAGAAAAATTACCCCATAATCAATTAGTTAATGAATCTCCTAAATAAGGAATAGCTGATAATATTCTAGTAATGACAGTTGCTCCCCAAAAAGATATTTGACCTCAAGGTAAAACATAACCTATAAAAGCAGTTATTATTCTTAATAAAAGAATAATAATACCAGTTAATCAAACATATTTTAATTTTAAAAATGAATTATAATATAAACCACGAAAAAAATGTAAATATATAATAATGAAAAATAGAGAAGCTCCATTTATATGAATATATCGTATAAATCAACCGTAATCAACATCTCGTATAATATGAATAACTGAATAAAAAGAAATGTTAGTTTCTCTAACAAAATTTACAGATAAAAAGAAACCTGTAATAATTTGACATATTAAAGTTATTCCTAATAAAAAACCCATATTTCAAAAATATGAAATTGATGATGGAGTAGGTAAATTTAATAAAGAATTTTTTAAAGTTAAAATTAATACATTATTATTTATAAAATAATTTTTACTTATATTGTAAAAATAATCTAAAATCCTAAATTTTAAGCAATATTATGCTTTTACAATAATGGACGTAAAAAAAATTATTTGCACTAATCTTCATAAAACGACCTTTAACTTAGCATAAAAATGCAAAGAGTTTAAGCCTCTTTTATTAATGTTAAAATTTCTATAAATCGATGAATATATTCAACTAATCATAAAGATATTGCAACTTTATATTTTATTTTTGGTATATGATCAGGGTTCTTAGGAGCTGGATTTAGTATGTTGATTCGATATCAATTATCTCAACCAATAGGAATTTCTATAAATTCTATATTTTATAATTCAGTTGTAACCGCCCATGCTTTTATTATAATTTTTTTTATAGTAATACCTATTATAATAGGAGGATTTGGAAATTTATTAATTCCTTTAATATTAGGCTCTGCTGATATAGCTTACCCTCGATTAAATAATATAAGTTTTTGGTTACTTCCACCATCTTTAACTTTATTACTAATTTCTTTATTGTGTGGAACTGGTAGAGGAACTGGCTGAACTATTTATCCTCCTTTATCTAGAATCACTTATCATTCAAATATGTCTGTAGATTTTACAATTGTAAGATTACATATTGCTGGAATTTCTTCTATTTTAAGTTCTATCAATTTTATTGTAACTATTTATAATATAAAAATAAAAGGAATAAGATGATCAAACTTAACTCTTTTTGCTTGATCTGTTTTATTAACCTCTTTTTTATTAGTTTTCTCATTACCAGTATTAGCAGCAGCTTTAACAATATTATTAACAGATCGAAATTTAAGAACTTCATTTTTTGATCCTATTGGAGGAGGTGATCCTATTTTATATCAACACTTATTTTGATTTTTTGGACACCCAGAAGTTTACATTCTTATTATTCCTGGATTTGGGATAATTTCTCATATTATTACTTATTCAAGTAATAAAAGAGAACCATTTGGATCTTTAGGTATAATTTATGCTATGATTTCTATTGCAACTTTAGGTTTTATTGTATGAGCTCATCATATATTTACTGTTGGATTAGATGTTGATACTCGAGCTTATTTTACTTCAGCTACTATAATTATCGCTGTCCCTACAGGAGTAAAAATTTTTAGTTGATTATCTACAATATTAGGAGGAAAATTAGATTTTAACCCCTCTATGTATTGAGCAATTGGCTTTGTGTTTCTATTTAGAATGGGAGGTCTTACGGGTATTATTTTATCTAACTCTTCTTTAGATGTTAGATTACACGATACTTACTATGTTGTAGCTCACTTTCATTATGTTTTATCTATAGGTGCTGTTTTTGCTCTTATAGGGGGTTTTTCTTTTTGATATATAATGTTTACAGGTTATTTTTTAAAACCTTCTATAATAAAAAGACAATTTTGAACAATATTTATAGGAGTTAATATAACTTTTTTCCCTCAACATTTTTTAGGTTTAAGAGGTATACCTCGACGGTATTCTGATTATCCTGATAATTTCTCAACTTGAAATACTATTTCATCTTTAGGAACTATAATTACAATATTCTCAATATTATTTTTTATGTATATTTTATGAGATTCATTATCAAAATATAAAATTATTTCATCTAATGGTACAATAAATCTTAATATAGAATATTTTTACTCCTATCCTAGGGAAATTCACACTAATTTAGAAAGGTTTAAAATTTTTTTAAATTATACAAAATATTAATAAAATAAAATAAAATGACAAGATGAATAATAATATCTTTTCAAGATTCCTGTTCTTTTACTATAATAGAATTATCTTTATTTCATGACTATATATTATCAATCCTAATAGGAATTGTAGTAATAATTACTTATATTTTATTTTATATTATTTTTAATAAAAATTTTTACAAAAATTTATCTGAAAGAACAAAAATTGAAATTATCTGATCAGTTGTACCAGTTTTTATTTTAATTATACTAGTAATACCTTCAATAAAAGTTTTATACTTAATAGAAGATATTAAAACTCCTTCTTTAAATTTTAAAATTGTGGCTCATCAATGATATTGATCTTACATTGTCCCTTTTTTTAAAAGATATTTTTATAAAACTAACAGAAAAGAATATTTTTTTCATGAATTTGATTCAATTATAGAAAATGAAAAAATACCTCGTTTATTAAATTGTGATAAAAGATTAATTATTCCTTATAAAACTAATTCTCGTCTTTTATTATTCTCTACAGATGTAATTCATTCATTTAGAATACCATCTATAGGTTTAAAAGTTGATGCTCTCCCTGGTCGAATTAATCAATTGTTTGTTAATCCTTCTCGTATAGGAATATTTTTTGGTCAATGTTCAGAAATTTGTGGGGCTAATCATTCTTTCATACCTATTTCTATAAAAGTAGTTGATATAAAAACATATGATAATATTACAAAAAATTTTTTATTAGAAAATATTAGTGAAAATTTTACAAATATTAAAAAAATTATATTATTAAGTTATAGTTTATAATAAAACATAGTTTTGTCATAACTAAAAAAATAACTTAATTCTTCCTCAAATATTTCCTCTACCTTGAATTTTTTTTTTAGTTGTTATTACTTTTTCATTATTAATATTGAGTCTTTGCTTTAATAATATTTATAAAAGAAAAGAGATAAAATTTTTTGTAAAAATAAAAAAAACTAATATAAATTTATTATGATAAATGATAACAAATCTTTTTTCTATTTTTGATCCGTCGTTATATATTATAAAATCTTCGTATTTAAGAATGTTATTTTTATCTTTTGTAATTATTCCATTATCTATTTGGTTTTCGAATTTTAATGTAATATTTTTTTATAAAATTATAAATTTAATTTCTAATGAAATTAATTATTCAATAAAACAACCAAAAAAAGGTATAACAAAAATTATTTCTATGATTTTTTTAATGATCTCACTATTAAATTTTAATGCCTTATTTCCTTTTTTATTTTCTTTAACTTCTCATTTAATATTCACTTTACCTGTTAGTTATTCTATATGGTTAGGTATTATTTTTATAACATTAACAAAATCTATTGTTGATTTTCTTGCTCATTTAATTCCTATAGGAACTCCTATTATATTAATTAGGTTTATAAGATTAGTAGAAATCATCAGAAATATTATTCGACCTTTAGCATTAATATTCCGATTAACAGCTAATATAATAGCAGGACATTTATTATTAAGTTTAATTGGAAATACAATTCTTAGAATTAATTTATATATAATGAGATTAGGATTATTCCTATTATCTCCTTTAATCGTAATAGAAATAGGAGTATCATTAATCCAAGCTTATGTTTTTTTTACTTTACTAACCTTGTATACAAGAGAAATAGAATAAAATGAAAAAATTTAATCAATTTCATTTAGTAGAACCTAGACCTTGACCTTTAACAACTTCTTTATGTTTTTTTAATATAATAATAAGTATAATAATTATATTTAGTAAAATAAATAGGATATATTTTTTAATTTCTACAATATTATTAATTTATTCAGCTTATTTATGAAGACAAGATATCCATCGAGAGAGATGTTTAGAAGGTTCCCATCAAGATATTGTAGTAAAAGGATTTAAATTTGGAATAGTTATTTTTATTTTATCAGAATGTTTCTTTTTCTTTGCAATATTTTGATCATATTTACATTTAGCTCAAACTCCTGCTATAGAAATTGGTGGTATATGGCCTCCTAAAGGAATTATAACTTTTGATCCAAAAGGAATTCCTTTTTTTAATACTATCATTTTGGTATCTTCAGGTGTTTCTGTTACATGATCCCATCATTCATTTTCAAAAAAAAATTATAAAGAAAGAGTAGTAATAATATTAATTACTATTTTTTTAGGTATTACATTTACTGCGTTACAAGCTATAGAGTATTATGTAAGAAGATTTACAATTGCTTGTTCTTCTTATTCTTCTATTTATTACTTAGGAACAGGATTTCATGGTACTCATGTAATTATTGGAAGGATATTATTAATGATTTGTTTTTTACGGATAATATATTTTCATACAAGAGTTAATCACACAGCTATGATAGAATGCTCTATCTGATATTGACATTTTGTTGATGTAGTCTGATTTTTTTTATATCTTATTTTTTATTGATGGGGAGTTTAATTAAAACTTACTAGTATAAAAAGTACAATTAATTTCCAATTAATAAGAAAATATAAGTTATTATATTAATTCTAATTATTACTATTATTTTGCTAATATTAATATTTTTTTTTTTAATTATAATTTTAACTAAATTTAATAAAATAAATTTCTATAAAAATTCCCCTTTTGAATGTGGTTTTCAAAATATAACAAAATTTTCTACACCTTTTTCTTTTCCTTTTTTTATCTATTCTATTATATTTTTAATTTTTGATTTAGAGATTTCTATTTTAAGTTCTTTTCCTATTTTTATTTTTTTTAAAGTAGAAATATGATTTTTAATAGTTTTAATTATAATTATTACATTTTATGAGTGAAAAAAAGGTATAATAAAATGAATTTTTAGCAAAAAAAAATTAGTTTCGACCTAAATAATAAAAAGCTAAAACAAATTAAAGCTAAAAGCTTAGGGGCTCATAATCTCTAGAATTATATTGTTGTTTTAAAAAAATTATAACTTTGAAAGTTATACTATACTTTACAAGTATTAAAACTTAAAAAATCTCTTTTATATTTTGAATTTGCAATTCAAAGTTTATAAAACTTAAGAGATGAAAAATATTATATATTCTAGGGTTATTCTTTTTAAAGATAATAACTTTGGGTGTTATAGAAAAAATCCCTTGGATAAGAAAAATAAAAGCTGTAAACTTTTAAAATAAAAATTATCGGATTTTTAAGATATTTAATCTTTATGTTTTTTAAACATAAAAAGCATTAAGCAATTTCCCCAATTTTAGTTTATTAAAAACATTTTGTTGTTAACAAAAAATAATAATATTGGATTATAAAATTAAAAAAAGTTTATTCTTAATTAATAAATATTTTTTATAGGAAAAATAAAATATTTTCTAATAATTAAAATTTTTTAAAAAATGTAAAAGTCCTAAAAGATAAATACTAGTGCCAGCATTCGCGGTTATTCTATATTTTTTTAAGTCTTTAAATTCTTAAAAATATACAAAATAAATAAATATAATTAAGTAAAATTATTTTATGAAATTTAATAAATTTTAAGAAAGTAAATAAAAATAAAACTAGGATTAGATACCCTATTATTTTTTAGTTGTATTAAAGTAGTAAATTATAATAACAAAACTTAATTTTTTTGGCGGTTTTCTATATATTCACAGGAACTTGTATAATTAAAAAGATAACCCACTTTTAATTTTACCTTTTTTATTTTTTTGTACGGTTGTTAGATAAAAATTTATTTTTTTTTCTCAAAAAATAAAATATTTTTAATTCAGATCAATGTGAAGATAATAAAAAGGATTATATGAGTTACAAAAATTAGAAAAATTAATTTCATAAATTTTTAAAAATGGATGTGAAACGTAAAAATTTAATAAAAATAAATTTTGAATTATTCCTAGAAAAAGTACATATCGCCCGTCACTCTTATAAATTAGATAAGTCGTAACAAAGTAGAAATACTGGAAAGTGTTTCTTGTTTAGAGAAAAAAAATCTTGCTTACAACAAGAAAATAAAAAATCTCTTTTCCTTAATAATTATAAAGAATATATAATTATTCAATTTTAAAAATTCATTAAAAATCAAATTTTAGTAATAAAAATAAAAAAAATAAAAGATTACCTTTTGTATAAGGGTTTTTAGAATAATATATGATTTATAATTTATAGAAAATTCAAGATCTTTAAATTTTTTTTTAAAATAAAATAAAATCAAAAATTTTTAAAGGGGTAATACGCTATCGTTTGAATATTTATCTAAATAGACAAAAATTAAAAATAGTAAATATTTTTATTATTATTGAACAAATTTTTAAATATTCTTTAAAAGTAAGTTTACGTTGTTATAACAAAACATTTTATTATTATATTTAATTATTATATTATAAAAATATTAAATTAAAAAATTAGTATTAATATTATAAGATTTTTATATTTAATAAAATTAAATAATAAAAAATAAAAAAAATTTATTCATTAAATTATTAGACTGTTTAACAAAATCTTATTTATAATTTTTATAATCTATTCTGCTCAATGAAATTATTTAAATAGCTGTTAATAACACTAAGGTAGCGAAATCATTAGCTACTTAATTGGTAACTTGTATGAAGGGACTAACTAAAAATTTATTTTATAAAAAATATAAATTATAAAATTGTTGAAAATAACAATATTTATTCCAAGACAAAAAGACCCTAGAATTTTAATGAAAATTTTCATTTAGTTGGGGAAATAAAATTAATAAAATAAAAATAAAAAAATTTATAAAAGAACTTTTTATAAAGAAAAATTGACTAAATACTCTAGGGATAACAGCTTTATATTTTTTAAGAGAACTTATTAAAATAAAAGTTTAAGACCTCGATGTTGGATAAAAGTTTTTATTAAGCGCAGAAGCTTAAAAAAATGGATTGTTCATCCATTAAATCTTTACTTGATCTGAGTTAAAGTCGGCGTGAGCCAGACTGGTTTTTATCTGGAATAAAATTATATAAATAAACAGTACGAAAGGACAATTATTTTTTCTTAAAGAAATTTATATTAAAGTTATAAGTTAAAAAAAACTATATGTCTTCAAAACATAAAAATAAAAACTTTGGGGTAGGGGGATTAAATATTAAAATTAGGTTAATATAATACCTAATTTTATTACATAAAAAATTATAATTTCAAAGAAAAAACAAAACAAAGAAACATAATTGAAAAAGGCAAACAAATTTTTCAATTAGTGTATATTAACAAATCATAACGAATACGAGGAAATCTACAACGAATTCAAATAAATAAAAAACAAAATAAAAAAATTTTTAAAAATATAAAATCTGAACCAAAAAAAAACAAACCTGTTAAAAATCTTATAAATATAATCAAACCATATTCTGTAATAAAAATCAAAGCAAAGAAACCACCCCCATATTCAATATTAAAACCAGAAACAATTTCTGATTCACCTTCCGCTAAATCAAAGGGAGTTCGATTAGATTCTGCTATAATTATTAATATTCAAGAAAAAAAAAAAATAAGATTAAAAAAAACTAAAGGTAAAAAATCTTGAAGCTTTACTAAAAAAAAAAAATCAAAAGATTTCAAGAAAAAAAAAAAAGACATAAAAAAAAAAATAAAACAAATTTCATAAGAAATAACTTGACTAATAATACGATACCCTCCTAATAAAGAATACTTAGAATTTGAACCTCAACTAGTAAAAATAAACCTATAAACAGATAATCTTATCAAAACAAAAACAATAAAAATTTTTAATTTTAAAAAAAAGTAATTATAATAATAATAATAAATAGATCATATTGATAATATAATAAAAAATCCTAATAAAGGGCCTATAAAAAAAATAAAAATTTTTAGACTCTGAATTTTTAATCTATCCTTTGTAAAAAGTTTTATAGAATCTGAAATAGGTTGAAGAATACCGTATAATAAAACTTTGTTAGGTCCTTTTCGATAATGTATTAAACCTATAAATTTACGCTCAACTAAAGTAAAAAAAGCAACAGAAAGAAGAACTCCTAAAAAAGATAATAAAAACCTAAAATTTAAGATAATAAAAAAATCTTTGGTAAAAACCAAAAAACATTTTAAAAACAATCTATTAATTTCTTTGGGGGATTTATTATCCTAATATTTATTACTTTAAGAAAAAAAATAATTACAAATATAATAATTATTATAGTTAATAATATTTGATAATAAAAACTAATTCCTTGTATAGAATAATTTATAGAATCCAAAAAGTAAAAAAAAATAAAGAAAATAATAATATATATATATATATTGTATTTAACTATAGATTTTTTTTCTTCATGGACAGAAAACAAAGAACAATAAGAATAAATAATTATTATACCAGTTGAATAAGAAATAATTACTACAGATATTAAAAATAAAGACAAAGAAAATATATAAACAAAAAAAGAAAATAAAACAGAAAAAAAAACCAAAAAAAAAGAAAACTTTAAAGGAGAAAAATTAAAAATAAAAAAAAATATTATAATCATTAAAAATAAAAATAATAACAATCCTCTTAAATCTATGATTTACAAAATCATTATTTTTTCAAACTCATAAGGAATAAATGACAAGAATTATAATATTTATATTATTATCTTTTATTTTTATAATAATAAATTCTTCCAATGTTTTAATTTTAATGATATTTACTGAACTAATAATTTTAGTAGTTTTTTTCATAATAATAATAATAAAAATATCTATCTTTATAATAATATTTTTCATAATAATAAGTATTTGTATAAGTACTTATGGTATTTGTTTATTTATAAATATATCACGATTTAAAAATTTTTCATACATATATAGATTTTTTTAAAATGATAATAATAATAATCATAAGATCTTTTTTATTCTTGTTAGATATTAGATTTATAAATTGATTTTTAATATTTTCAATCTACTTTATTATTATGAATTTACCATCAAATTTAAATAATTTATCTATCAAAGCTATATGACTAAGGGATCATAATAGGATTTTTTTAATATTCTTAAATTTATGAATATTTTTTATAATAATGAAAATAATAAAAAAAAAATCCTTAAAAATAATATGATTTATATTCTTATTAATCTGAATAAGCTTTATAGTTAATAGAATTTTTAATTTTTTCTTTCTGTTTGAAATAATCTTTTTTATCATATTTTTATATTTAATAATAAATGGTAAAACAATAAAACGTATTCAAGCTTCATTATATATATTTTTCTTTACTTTTATATTTTCTTTACCTTTACTTATTATAATAATAACAATATTTTATTTATCTAATTCACAAAATTTTTCAATATTAAGTTATATTCAAATTAATAATAATTTTTTAAATAAAATAATAATAGTATTTATAATAATTGTATTTTTAGTAAAACTTCCCATTTACATATTTCATATATGACTTCCAAAAGCTCATGTAGAAGCTCCTCTAGAAGGGTCAATAATTTTAGCAGGGGTTTTACTTAAACTTGGGGGGTACGGGGTAATTCGATTTTCTTTTCTAACAAAAAATTTTTTTAAAATAACAAGTAACTTATCTAATATTTTAGTATTTACAGCAATCTTAGGAAGCCTTATTATAAGTTTAGTATGCTTGCGACAAAGTGATATAAAATCAATTATTGCTTACTCTTCAGTAGTTCACATAAGAATTATACTTATAGGAATTATATCTTTCTCAAGAATACAAGGTAATCAAGGTAGATTAATAATAATAATTGCTCATGGATTTATTTCACCTTTGATATTCTTTTCAGTAGATTATATTTATAACAAAATAAATTCACGAAGAATTTTTATTATAAAATCAATTAATTATAAAATATCAAAATTTTACATTATATGAATATTTTGTCTTATACTTAATATAAGATTCCCTATTTTTATATCATTTTTTTCAGAAGTAATAGTAATAGCATCTTTATCTAACAATAATATGATTTTAATTTTTATTCTAATCATAACTTTATTTTTTTCTGCAGCTTATAACATTTTTTTATTTATTTTTTGTTGTCATGGTAAATCTATTATAAAAAAATCCATAAAAATAAATTCTCTATTCATATTATATTATTCTTTAATAATTTACTTTGTATTAGTCTATCCTATTTTTATATTATGATATTTCAGTTTCAATAAATATTAACTTGTGGAGTTAAAGATTAATAATATCATATTTTCAAGTTTATTTTCAATTTTAATACTATTATTAAGAATAATATCACTTTATTCAAGATTATTTTTTATTACTTACGGAAGAATAACAGTAGAATTATTTTTTCCCATAATTAGAAATAATTTTTCAATAATATTTATATTAGACTGTGTAAGAATAATATTTTTTTTTTTAGTATCAACTATCTCTTCTATAATTTTTCTGTATTCAAAATTTTATATAAATATGTACAAAAAAGAAAAATATAATGAAAAAACATTAATGCTAACAATGTTAATATTTGTTTTATCTATAATAATTTTAATTTTTTCTTATTCATGATTTATAGTAATACTAGGATGAGATGGGTTAGGAATAGTTTCATTTCTATTAGTAAAATTTTTTAATGATAAAAAAACATTAGACGCTAGAATATTAACAGTATTATCTAATCGTATTGGAGATTGTTTATTCATCATTTCATTTATAATGTTTTTTCATAATAACGAATATAGAATAATATCTTTACAAAAAGAAAACTCTATTATTATATTAATATTTTTAACCTTAGGATGTTTTACTAAAAGAGCACAAATACCCTTTTCAGCCTGATTACCCGCAGCTATAGCTGCTCCTACTCCTGTTTCTTCTTTAGTTCATTCATCTACTCTTGTAACAGCTGGTGTTTATCTTATAATTCGTTTTAATTTTTTATTAGTTAATTTATCTAATCTAATTTTAACAGTATCTCTAACCACTATAATATTAAGAGGATTCTACGCCGTAATAGAAAAAGATTTTAAAAAAATTGTAGCAATATCAACTCTAAGACAAATAAGATTTATAATATTTTCAATTTTTTCAACAACATGAATTTTATCTTTTTTACACATATCTTTTCATGCTATTTTTAAAAGTATACTATTCATAACCACTGGAATATTAATAACATTTGTTATAGGTAATCAAAATTCAAAATACTTTAGAAATTTTTCAATATCTTTTATATCTAAAATAATTTTTATATCTGCTTGTCTTAGACTTATAGGTTTCCCTTTCTCACTAGGTTTTTATTCTAAAGATATAATTTTAATAATAAATACAGAATTTATAGAAATAAAAAAAATTATTTTTAATTTATCCTGTATATTAACTGTATGATACTCATTACGTATCATAAAATTAGGTTTTTTAAACTTTACAAAAAATTATTCAACTAAAAATAGCAAAGAAGAAGGATATTTTTTTATCCCGTCATACATAATTTTTATTATTTCTATCTTTGTAGGAAATATTTATATGTACATATTTTTGCCCCCAACAAATTTATTTTCTTTAGTAGAGATTCAATCAGGTTTAATTATTATTCTGGGGGGATTTTTATTATTTTCGTTAAAAAAAAATATAAAAAAATATTTCTATCTTAATATAACAATGATATCTTTTATAAATTTTTTACTAAAAAAAATAAATAATAAAATTAGAAAAATAAATTTCGATGTTATAGAAAATACTATTAAAGAAGAACTAACTATACTACCATTTTTTATAATAATAAAAATAAAAATCATAATAAAAAAAATAAACATAAATTTATTTTTATCTTTTTTATTAATATTAATTTTATACTCATGAATATAACATTAATTCAAGAAATGCTAAAAGCTAAAAAGCGTTAGCTTTGAAGGGGCTAAATTTTAAAAGCATATATATATATATATATATATATATATATATAATTTAGAATAAATTTTATTTTTACTATGGCTATTCTAAATTATATA